GAATTCCATCAATTACTTGTCTATCAAAAAAAGAATTTAGTTTGGCTAATTTTCTTACACTTGCAATTACAGATATTCCATAAAAAGCGTCTATGTAACCACGATTATATGACCAATCATATATGATATTGATTATTTTATCTACAACTTTTTTTTTAGGAACATTTTTTTCAAATAAATTAAGTAAGTTTAAATTTTGTAAAGCAGAATAAACAGGCTTATAGAAAAAAGACGCTATAAATACTCCGAAAAAAGCAAGACCCACTGAAAAAGTTGAATTTGTGAAAAATTCATACCAATCAAAAGATTTTTTAAAATTTTGATGCAAAAGGTCTATCGACGGAATTAACAATTTGGATAATATATCCAAATCGATTCCCTCTTGGCTAAAAGGGATTCCTATGACTCCAATGAACAAAGTAAAAAATACTAATATAAGCAGCGAGAATAACATGGTATTGGCGGATTCATGAGGATAGAACGAAGAAGTATTTTTAGTATCAAAATTGGTACTATCAATAAAAAGACGTGTTATGCTTTTTTCATTTCTATTAATTCGATGTAGATATGTCTTCTTCTTCCAAAAAAAAGCTTTCCTTTCATTATTTTTCACTGTTACTAAATCTAATAAATTCATTTTTTTTTTTACTTTTTTTTTTTCTTCTTTACCCCATAAAGATAATGAATATAATGAATCATTTTTTTTTCCATTCCAATTTTGAAAATGAACGTTTAAATATCCTTCAAAAACAAGTAAATAGATGCGAAACATATAAAATGCAGTTAATCCAGCTGTGAAACAAGCTAATATTGCGAAAATTGGCAAATACAACCAAGTATCAGTAAGAATCTCATCTTTGGACCAAAAGCAAGCAAAGGGTGGAATACCACAAAGAGAGAGCGTACCTATAAAAAAAGCAGTTTTTGTTATTGGGGTATGTTTTGTTAACCCGCCCATAAGAACCATATTTTTACTTTTTTCTGGAGAATATCCAACAATAGCTTCCATTGAATGAATAATAGATCCGGATCCTAAGAACAACAATGCTTTTGAATAAGCATGAGTAATCAAATGGAATAGAGCGGCTCTATAGGAGCCCATACCTAGAGCTAACATCATATAACCCAATTGAGACATTGTAGAATAGGCCAAATTTATCTTAATATCTTTTTGAGCAATAGCTAAAGTAGCTCCCAATACTAATGTTATTATACCTATGAAAGCTATTCCATTCATTATGGGGGGTATTACTATGAAAAGAGGAAGAAGTCGAGCTACAAGAAAAATGCCCGCCGCTACCATAGTAGCTGCATGTATAAGAGCGGAAATAGGAGTAGGTCCTTCCATAGCATCTGGTAACCATACATGAAGGGGGAATTGGGCAGATTTAGCAACAGAACCACAAAATAACAATAGGGCACACAAAGTGACAAAAAAAACATTAACGTCATTATTATAAATCAAGTTATTGAATATTTGAAACAAATCCCGAAATTCCAAACTACCCGTTATCCAATAAAGACCCAAAATTCCTAATAATAAACCAAAATCCCCGATACGATTAGTTACAAACGCCTTTTGACAAGCATTTGCTGCAATAGGACGTGTGAACCAAAAACCAATTAATAGATAAGAACACATTCCAACCAATTCCCAAAAAATATAAATTTGTATCAAATTAGAACTAGTAACTAATCCCAACATTGAAGTATTAAAAAAACTCATATAAGCAAAAAATCTCAAATATCCTTGATCATGAGACATATAATTATCACTATAAATAAGAACCAAAATGCCAACAGTAGTGATTAATATTAACATAATAGAGGTAAGTGAATCGATCAAGTAACCAAACTCTAAAGAAAGATCATTATTTATAGTCCAAGACCACACATATTGATAGATAGAACTCTTATTGTTATTGATTTGATCAATCGACAGATCGACCGAAAAGAGCATAACTATACCTAACAAAAAAATACTCGGAAAAGCCCACATACGGCGAAGATTTTTTGTTGCGCTGGGAAAAAGTAGAAGTACCACCCCTATCAACATAGGAACTGGAAGTGGAATAAAAGGTATGATCCATGAAGATTGATGTGTATATTCCATACAAAAAAAAATAAAAAAAAAAATAGGATTTGTAATGAGTTTTGTTTCTTATTCGCCGGTTTTATCTCTTTTGTAAAGGGTTCTGTTAATAAAAAAGAGTGAACAACGTGAACATATAAATATTATTTTATATTCTTCTGAATCTTTGCACAAAACTTCCAATATTGAAAAGTAAAAATGTAAAAAGGGTCCAATTAAAATTCCTAGTGAAAAATTTACTTTATTTTTAGTAATATTTTTTACTATTAATAAATAAGAAAATAACTAATAAAATCTTTATTAAAATTCTCATAAAAACAAAATTTGTCAAATAAGAATTTCATTTTTTATTTTACAATTATACAAATATTCTTTTCTATAGAGCGCGTATCAAAAATTGTACCAAAACTTAGAACATTCGTTTATTTTTATATGTATAAAATTTTATTATATGACATAACTCAATCAAATAAGAATTTTTGTCTTTTATTTATATTCAGAAGCATTCGTTTAGTTTTGAACTAATTGATTTTTTACATTACAATACAACTATGTTTGGCAAAATTTTTAAAAAAGTGTTATAGTTTATAATATTCAATGTTTTACTTTAGATAGAAAAAAAAAAAAGGGGGATAAGATATATGGCTAATTAATCAAAGAACAATAAGTTTTCATTTACAGAAAAGAGGATATGTCTTTCACATGACCTGTAGCAATGGAAAAAAAAAATTATATTAGTTGGATGGCAGTTCCAAAGAAACGCACTTCTAGATCAAAAAAAAAAATCCGGAAAAACGTTTGGAAAAAGCGAGGATATTGGACAGCATTGAAAGCTTTTTCATTAGCGCAATCAATTTATACAGGGAATTCAAAAAGTTTTTTTGTATAACAAATACAAACGTTGGAATAATCTAAATTAGCTGGATTTAAGGAATATTCTCTAATATTGAATTGCTTTTTTTTTAATAAAGATTTTTTGATATTTAATAAATTAATTAATAAATATATTTTAAAAATAAATTAATAAATTCAATTAAAAATTGATTTATTAACTCAGATATTTTTATTAACTCATATATATCTATTTTAGAATAAGAAAAAAAAAACATCCTTTGAATGTAATACTAAATTGGTGAAAATATATATATAATTAATTAAATAAAAAATAATAAAAATGAAAAATAAGAATAAAGAATATAATATTAGAAAAAAGATAATAATATAATAATCTAATCCATTTTCTTTTTTTTCTTATATTTATATATATTTTATATTTATATATATATATAATAATCTTATATATATAATAATCTAATCCATTTTCTTATAAATTTATTCAATTCAAATAATTATAATAGAAGTCCTTGCATTCTTTAATGTTTATTTTATTATAAAAATATAAAATTTTTTTTTATCGATTCTTTCAATCTCGACGATTGATAAAAAATCGGTTATTATGATTTCGAGTAAGCCGCTATGGTGAAATTGGTAGACACGCTGCTCTTAGGAAGCAGTGCTAGAGCATCTCGGTTCGAGTCCGAGTGGCGGCATGGCATCTTATCTTCTAAAAGAGTAAGTCCTATAATGAATTAAATTTCCGATTTCTCGTTCTAGTATTAGTATTAGTATTCAGACACTCTTTTTCATTTTTTTTTTTTTTTATGATACTTTCAACTTTAGAGCATATATTAACTCATATATCGTTTTCGGTCGTATCAATTTTAATTTCAACTCATTTGATAACCTTATTAGTCAATGAAATCTTAGGATTATATGATTCGTCCAAAAAGGGTATGATAATAACCTTTTTCTGTATAACGGGATTGTTAATTACTCGCTGGATTTTTTCGGGCCATTTACCATTTAGTGATTTATATGAATCATTAATCTTCCTTTCCTGGGGTTTTTCCATTTTTCATATGATTTTATGTTTAAAAAAAAAAAAAAACGATTTAAGTACAATAATCGCACCAAGTGTTATTTTTACCCAAGGCTTTGCTACTTCGGGTATTTTAACCCAAATGCATCAATCTGCAATATTAGTACCCGCTTTACAATCTCATTGGTTAATGATGCACGTAAGTATGATGATATTTGGCTATGCAGCTCTTTTATGTGGATCGTTATTATCAGTAGCCATTTTAATTATTACATTTCGAGAAGTCATACAAATTTTTGGTAAAAGCAATGATTTGTATTTATTAAATCAATCATTTTCTTTTGCTGAGATCAAATACATGAATATGAATGAAAGAAACAATGTTTTAGAAAAAACTTATTTTTCTTCTTCTAGAAATTATTACAGGTCTCAGTTTATTCAACAATTGGATCGTTGGAGTTATCGTATTATTAGTCTGGGTTTTATCTTTTTAACGATAGGTATTCTTTCAGGAGCAGTATGGGCTAATGAGGCATGGGGGTCATATTGGAATTGGGATCCAAAGGAAACTTGGGCCTTTATTACTTGGACCATATTTGCGATTTATTTACATACTAGAAAAAATAAGAAATTTGAAGTTGTAAATTCTTCAATAGCGGCCTCTCTGGGCTTTTTTATAATTTGGATATGTTATTTGGGGATCAATCTATTAGGTATAGGATTACACAGTTATGGTTCATTTCCATCGAATTGAATTAATCCATCTAATAGAATTAAAGTGAGTAAAGGACCTGACAAATAAATAAAGCATATATATAAGAAATTATATTATTATATATAAGAAATTTGATTATAAATATATGAATATATAAATAGAAAAATAAATATCGAAATATACAGAAACTTCGAATAAAATAAATCGTCGAGAACCCTTTAAATCAAGTAATGTAATGATTCAAGGGGTTCTCACAAACAATAAACATATTCGATTACATTTTTTCTTATTATGGTTTTTTTTCTTTTTGATTTTGGGTTTTATTCATTTATTCACGAGAAAACTTTTTAGAAAAAAGTCGATAGAATGGCTTCAACCTTGTCAACCGAGAATGATAAAATGAAATCTGGATAAATACCAATACCTATTACGGGTATAAGGATAGAAATCGAAATAAATAATTCTCGCGGCCCAGAATCCAAAAAATACGAGTTTGGTGTATTAAAAAGCTTGTATCCATAGAACATCTGCCGTAACATGGATAATGAATAAATAGGAGTTAATATTATTCCAATTGCTGTTACAAAAGTTATTAGTATTTTTGTCATTAAAAGAAATTTTTGGCTGGTAATTATTCCCCAAAAAACTATCAATTCTGCAACAAAACCGCTCATGCCCGGCAATGCAAGGGAAGCCATCGATAAGATACTGAAAACCGTGAATATTTTTGGCATTGGAATAGCCATTCCGCCCATTTCGTCAAGATAAAGAAGACGTAGTCTATCATAACTAGTTCCCGCCAAGAAAAAAAGCGCAGCGCCAATAAATCCATGAGATATTATTTGTAAAATGGCCCCATTGAGCCCCGTATCGCTTATGGAACCAATTCCAATAATTATGAAACCCATATGAGATACCGAGGAATAAGCTATTCTTTTTTTTAAATTACGTTGACCAAAAGATGTTGAAGCTGCATAGATTATTTGAATTGAACCTAATATCATTAACCAAGGGGAAAATATAGAATGAGCGTGGGGTAATAATTCCATATTAATTCGAACCAATCCATACGCTCCCATTTTTAATAAGATTCCGGCTAAAAGCATACAAGTGCTGTAATGTGCCTCTCCGTGGGTGTCTGGTAACCATGTATGTAAGGGTATAATCGGCAATTTGACAGCAAAAGTAAAAAGAAATCCCATATAGAATATTAGTTCGAGCGCCGCGGGATACGATTGATTAGTTAATGTTTCCAAATTGAATGTCGGTTCATTAGAAGCATAGAAACCGATACCTAGAATTCCCATTAATAAAAAAACAGAACTTCCCGCAGTGTATAAAATAAACTTTGTACCGGAATACAAACGTTTTTTCCCCCCCCACATGGATAAAAGTATATAAACTGGAATTAATTCTAATTCCCACATGATGAAAAAAAGTAAAATGTCTCGAGAAGAAAATGGTCCTATTTGACCGCTATACATTGCTAACATCAGGAAATGGAATAATCGTGATTCTCGAGTAACTGGCTGAGCCGCTAAAGTAGCTATAGTGGTAATAAATCCCGTCAGTAAAATGGGTCCTATAGAGAGTCCATCTATTCCGATTCTCCAGTAAAAATAAAAAAAATTGATCCATTTATAATTTTCCGTAAGTTGGATTAATGGATCATCCAATTGGAAATGATAACAAAATGCATAGGTTGTTAGAAGGAGATCGATTAAGCATATACAAATCGTATACCACTTAATTACCTTATTTCCTCGATGAGGAAATAATAAGATTAAGGAACCTCCGGCTATAGGCAAAAGTACAACTATTGTTAACCAAGGAAAATAATTCGTGATAAAAATAAGATACACTTGGACCAGAAAAACCCGCGCTCAAAACAGAAGAATATTAATATTCTTCTGTTTTGAGCGCGGGTTTTTGCCAGTAAAAAAACGTATTGTATTCTCGTGGTGTTTGTTTTTTGAAAGGTATCAATAAGCTAGACCCATGCTTCGAGTTGTTTCATGCCATAAATAAACTCGAACACTTAAGAAATCCGTCGGACAGGCGGATTCACACCTCTTACAACCAACACAGTCCTCTGTTCTTGGGGCAGAAGCAATTTGCTTAGCTTTACACCCATCCCAAGGTATCATTTCTAATACATCTGTGGGGCAGGCTCGTACACATTGAGTACATCCTATACATGTATCATAAATCTTTACTGAATGTGACATTGGATCTAGAGTTTTTTTTATTTTAACATCAAAAATTGAAAAGTTTCGATCTAGTAAACTCGTAAATGAATCATATATTTAGACACCAGATGAATCAACGATTTACCAGAATTTTGAAACTTAACTTAAAAAAATCGACTTCCGGGTCAATTCATAAGAGGAGAAGAGGACCAAGATACTTTGATTTCTTACGTTTTTGCAAACATGCAAATCAAAATTGATGAATATTACACTATTCTAAATTCTAATTATTATTATTATTTTATTAATAATGATTAATACTATTTATTCAACAAATTAGATTGATTGATACGAGTTGATTTTCTGTTACGATAAATTGAAGAAACAATAGCCAGTCCGATAGCTGCTTCAGCGGCTGCAATAGCAATAACAAAAATAGAAAAAATATTTCCTTTTAATTGGCGACTATCAAAGAAATCAGAAAAGGTTACGAAATTTATATTCACTGCATTCAGTATAAGTTCAAGACACATAAGGGCTCTAACCATATTTCGGCTCGTGATCAATCCATAGATACCAATAGAAAATAAATAGGCACTCAAAACAAGTACATGTTCGAGCATCATTAACCAACTCCTTATCAATTTTTATTAATTTTAATATAGTATGAACAATAATTCAACGGATTCAATTGACTAAAGAATATAACAAGTCTGGAACAAAAGAATATATTGCCAAAAAAATTATTTTCTATTTCTATATAAACACTTTTTTTTTTACATTCACATAGAATTCAACAGAAAAAAATGGGAAAAAAAAAATTCTATTTTTTTTTTTTTTATTGCTAGTTCGAAAGATTTCTTATTGGCGAGCCACGACAATTGCACCTATCAAAGCAGCTAAGAGAATTATGGAAATTAGTTCAAATGGAAGAAAAAAATCTGTTGATAAATGAATTCCAATTTGTTGACTAGTACTTATCAAATCTTGCTCTATAATCTGATTTGATCTTGTAGTCCAAATAATCCCGTACCATGATGTATCTGGGATAGTAGTTATTAGTGAAATAAGAATACTTGTACAAACCATCAAAGTAATTCCACCCCCAACGGTCAAAAGATGAGAATCTTGGTAATATTCCGAACCATTCATGAACATCACAGCAAATAGGATTAAAACGTTTATAGCTCCCACGTAAATAAGTAGTTGTGCGGCAGCTACAAAATGGGAATTTGATAAAATGTAGAATAAAGATATACAACCAAGAACCAGTCCCAAGGAAAAAGCAGAAAAAATGGGATTGGTAAAAAATACTACTCCTAGACTTCCTAATACAAGACCTGATCCCAAAAAGACTAAAAGAAAATCATGTAGTGGTTCAGGCAAATCCATTATATGTAAAAAAAGAGATAAATAAATCGAGATTTCATGACTTTAATTGATATGACCAGGGAAAATTTGGATATACGAGATTTCTCTCCGCATTGAATTTAATCCTAACAACTGGGAATTGATATGGGTATCGGTTATAGGCCAAATGTCCTTCTATTCGTTATATGAAAGAATAGATCGAATCGTTATATGAAAGAATAGATCGAATCGTTATATGAAAGAATAGATCGAAACTATAAGTATAACTATATGATATGTATTCTATATTTATATCTAATAAATATAACTATACATATTCTATATTTATAGAATTATAGAATTTCTATATATATAATATAAAATATTTCCAATCGAATTTAGATTTTCTAAGAGAATAATATATATTATAATATCTTATTATTATAATATCTTATTATTATTATAAATAATGATAAATAAATTTTAATAATAAATTTATTATTATATTAGACTTTTTTTAGAATATTTTTTTTTAATTAAAAAAAAAGAAAATAAATAAACAAAGAAAAAATTTGGATTATATTTTTTTATTTGATATTTGAATTGTTCGTATTGTATAATCATCAATTACTGACATTGGTAAACGACCCAAAGCAATTTGATTATAATTCAATTCATGACGATCATAAGTCGAAAGTTCATATTCTTCAGTCATTGATAAACAATTTGTTGGACAATACTCAACACAGTTCCCGCAAAATATACAAATTCCGAAATCAATACTGTAATTAAACAATCGTTTCTTTCGAATATCCGTTTCCAGTTTCCAATCAACAACGGGTAGATCTATAGGACATACACGAACACATACTTCACAAGCAATGCATTTATCAAATTCAAAATGGATTCGACCGCGGCAACGTTCCGATGTAATTAATTTTTCATAAGGATATTGAATAGTTACGGGTAAACGATTTGCGTGGGATAAGGTAATCATGAAACTTTGACCAATGTACCTTGCAGCTCGGACTGTTTGTTGACCATAATTCATGAACCCAGTTACCATAAGGAACATATCGTGAATATCTATGAATATTTGTGTTTTGTTTCTTTCTCTTGTTTGAGACAAGTTACAAATATAGAGTATCAATCTTTTACAGTGAAAACAGTTGAGACGAAGTTGTTAATAATAGATTACCGAGAGAAATAGGTAAAAGAAACTTCCATCCAAGATTTAATAATTGGTCCATTCTTAGCCTAGGCAAAGTCCATCTTGTTGTGATAGAAAGGAACAAGAACAAATAAGTTTTAGCTAATGTAATAAAGATATCAATTGTAGTTCCAAAAACCCCATATGCTTTATTTATCTCAAAAAACTCAGAAACTAATATGTACGGAACAGGGATATTTGAACCGCCCAAGTAAAGAACTGTTACAAATAATGAAGAAATTAATAGGTTTAAATAAGAAGCAACATAAAATAAACCAAATCTTATACCTGAATATTCCGTTTGATAACCCGCTACTAATTCTTCTTCCGCTTCTGGTAAATCAAAAGGTAATCTTTCGCATTCTGCTAGGGAAGAAAGTAGAAAAACGATGAAACCTATAGGTTGACGCCACAAATTCCATCCCCAAAAATCATATTTTGATTGTGCATCAACTATATCAACTGTACTTAAACTGTTAGATAATCCTAGTCGGTGATAACATTACTGTCCCATCGCTATTACAGAACCGTACATGAGATTTTCACCTCATACGGCTCCTCGAAAGTATTAAATAAATATAAGGACCAGGCCGATTGTTTGTCTTTTGCTATATCCCTAAGATGGATAAGATTCCAATTTATCGGACGGTTCTGAATTAGACCAATTGAATTCTGTCTGTTCTAATTTATAATTTTATAATAAAGATAAAAAAATGCATTTTTTATAAAAGATACAAAAGGCACTTCTGAATTTATCTTATCCCTAAAAAAAAAAAATAAAATTTTTTAAGTAATAACTTTATTCTTCAATAAAATAATCTTTTAGAATTTTCAATAACCCTCCCCTGTCGTTTTTGATTACGAAAAAAGAATTACATATTAGTTTCTAAATTATGATATGACATAAATTCTATCTCCATAAATATGGATTAAAAATCCATATGGATAAAAAAAAAGAAAAAAAAAAAGGGGTCAGTCGCTTTTTTCTTTTTTTTCGTTCCTATTCGTCTTTATTTTGTGCAAATAAAATAAAAAAAGGGACTTGAAAAAAAAAAAAAAATGAAAGGATTTTTTCGTTCCCGATAGTCATTTATTTAATCAGTGGATAGGAGTCTACTCTGGACCGGAATTTTGGGGAGTACTGCCTTTATTTTTCTACCAACTTAAAGCCCCAATTAGTATTCTTTTTCTATTATGTGTAAATGCTCTTTTTGAAAATTTACATAATCCGCGTTACTAATCCTTTGTGTATCTTGGTGGTTCTAACCGTCCACTTAATCTTTTATGAGCCTCCCTTATTTATGTTAATACATGTATGATAATTCATCCAAACGGTAGCAAAAACGCAATAAAGTTGGTCTTTTGAACCCGCTTCAAGACAAGATTTATAATCAACCAATCCTGGGGTAATCAGACTCTTCTGCTTATAATTTTTTTTTTTCACTAAATTCTTATACATAGAAAATGAGACTCAATATTTTTACTGCAATTTTAAATCATCATACTATAACCATATATAAACTATACCATAGAGAGAATCAGGTAAGGTAATGTAATATAGTATTCATAAATTGTATTCAATAGAAGCTGTTTTATTTCACTCATATAACTATCTGATTTTTTTCTTCAATACGAATTGAGAATAATAATGAATTTATGCTACCCCTTTCCTATAAAGTGTCCTACAAAGAAAGGCGTATAAGCAATAGCATCGAAAAGTTTTTGTATCAACGAATCGCACGTAGAGATATTGATAACACACATAGAGTTAATGGTATTTCATAACTAATCGATTGAGCAGTAGCTCGTAGACCACCCAAAAAGGAATATTTATTATTTGATCCATATCCTGACATAAGAAGTCCAATGGGAGCAATACTCGAAATAGCAATCCATAAAAAAACACCGATATTGAGATCAGATAAAACAAAGTTATATCCAAAAGGAATTACTGAATAGCTTATTATAATTGATATGACTGATATGGATGGTCCAATACTGAATAAACGAATATCTCCCCTAGATGGAATAAGATTTTCTTTGAAAAGTAGTTTTGTTCCATCTGCTAGAGCTTGAAGAACTCCCAAAGGACCAGCGTATTCAGGTCCAATCCGCTGTTGTATACCTGCGGATATTTCTCTTTCTAACCATACAATTGATAGTACACTTATGGTGATTCCCAATACAAGAGTAAAGATAGGGGCAAGTACCCATAAAATTCCATATACCTCTTTAAAAGATTCCAATCTGAAAAAAGAATTGATATCTTGTATTTCTGTTGTATAAATTATCATTTCAACGATCAACTTCTCCCATAATGATATCTATGCTACCTAGTATTGTCATAATATCAGCCAATTTCATTCTTTTAACTAATTGAGAAAGAATTTGCAAATTGATAAATCCAGGTGGACGAATTTTCCATCTCCAAGGAAAACCATTCTGATCCCCTATTATAAAAATTCCTAATTCTCCTTTTGGGGCTTCAACTCGTACATAAAGTTCTTGTTTCGGCAATTCAAAAGTTGGAGACGGTTTTTTACTAATGAATCGATATTCAAAATCATTCCATTCTGGTTCCCTTTCCCTATCAAAGTAACGGATTTCTAAATTTTCATATGGACCTCCAGGAATTCCTTCCAAAGCCTGTTGAATTATTTTTATGGATTCCACCATTTCGCCAATTCGAACTAAATAACGAGCTAATGAATCTCCTTCTTTTTGCCATTGAACTTCCCAATCAAATTCTCCGTAACACTCATAATTATCAACTTTACGGAGATCCCATTGTATTCCGGAAGCCCGAAGCATCGGTCCTGATAAACCCCAATTTATTACTTCCTTTCCACCAACAATGCCTATTCCCTCAACCCGTTCTAAAAAAATCGGATTTCTCGTAATAAGTTTTTGATATTCAACAACCCCTGTTAAAAAATAATCGCAAAAATCCAAACATTTATCTATCCAACCATGAGGTAGATCAGCCGCTACTCCCCCGATACGGAAAAAATTATGCATCATTCTCATACCTGTCGCAGCTTCGAATAGATCATATATTAATTCTCTTTCTCTGAAAATATAGAAGAAAGGGGTTTGTGCACCAATATCTGCCATAAAAGGTCCCAGCCATAATAGGTGAGAAGCTATACGACTCAATTCCAACATAATTACTCGAATATAGCTGGCTCTTTTAGGTACTTGAATATTTCCCAACTGTTCTGGTCCGTTTACGGTTATTGCTTCTGTAAACATAGTGGCTAAATAATCCCAACGTGTTACATAAGGCAGATATTGTATAATTGTTCGGTTTTCCGCAATTTTTTCCATCCCTCTGTGTAAATAACCCAATATTGGTTCACAATCAATAACATCCTCACCATCCAGAGTAACAATAAGTCGAAGAACACCATGCATTGATGGGTGGTGAGGGCCCATATTCACTATCATGAGGTCTTTTCTTGTAGCTGGGACATTCATAGGTTTTTCCTCGATTTATTCATTCCATGAATTGCGTAAAACAAAAGAAAAAAAAAATTCATAAAAATTCAAGACCTAATAAATCGAATAATTAAAAATTACTCTTCAAATTAACGAATTTGTGACTTCCGAATATCCAACTGATTTATTAATTTGTTATAACGTATTCCATTTTTCTTTGACAAATAGGACAGTAGCCGTTGTCGTTTTCCCAGAATTTTACGTAAACCTCGTTGAGATAAATAGTCTTTTCGGTGCAATTCCAAATGTGAAGTAAGTCTTCGTATCTTATTAGTGAAATTGAATACTTGAAATTCAACCGATCCGGGGTTTTCTTCTTTTTTTTCTTGTAAAAAACTCGGTAGAATTAAATTTTTTACCATACGTTGAAAGCTTTCTTTTCCCTTTACTTATTTTATAGATATCTTTTTTTAATCAGTAATAGTAATGCCACTAATTTCAAATTTTTTATATTGTATATACAATAATATTAAATTCCGTCAGATTTCCCAATTTTTTTTTTTTTTTCAAATCATAGAATACTATATTTATGCATTCCAAAAAAAAAAATGGTAGACTTAACAAATCTATATAAGACGATTTTGTTGATTCATTTTTGTATCGAATGGATACATCATTGAATTAGTATCAAGGACTCAGAATACAGAATAGAAGTTAACAAAATGTGTGTGCGCATCTATGTGTGTATCCATTTATATCCCCATACCGAATATATTACGCTAAATAGAAGAAAAAAATCTAGATTAACGAATTCTCAATCACGGATACATATGTATTCTTACTATACTGAAACGGCTTCCATTATAGGTATCAAACCAATAGCGATTCATGCAAGCTAAATCCTCTAATCGAAAATTTGGCCAAAGAAAAAAATATAAATTCATTTGTTTTTTTTTTTCTCTATCAAGATCCTTATTTTCAGCCAAAACTTTACAGCAATTAGTTCCTTTATTCTTATTGTAAAATGTTGTCTTTCTATGTACACTATCTCTATTCTTAGAATTGAAAGACATTAGAATTCTGAATTCTCTACGACGTCTAGCGGAAAAAAAAAATTCGGGAACAAACAAATCATAATGATTTGTCTCTTTATTTTCTGTTATCTTTTGATCTCTTGTTCTTGGAGTGGATTTATATAATTTCTTCTTATCAACGTGGCTTTTTTCCGGATATCTTTGATTAATTTGACGCTTACTCTTATGAATCAACGAGAGGCCTATGGTTTGATACATAAAAAATTGTTCATCGTTTTCTCTAGATAGACGAACTGGTTCGATAATCAATATTCCTTCGTTGATCCATTTTTTATTTTTCGTCAATTCTGTAAGAGTCAAATCCTTCTGATTATGAATCATCATAATATCTAGACTTAGTTCTCCTCTTTGAATAGAGGTTATAGCAATCTCTTTTATATTTTTCAATCTAATCAGTAGACAATATATTTTTATATTATTCATTACTCTTTGATTTAAGGAACCCTTCCAATTCAATTGAAAAATAAAAAACCTTTTTAATAAGAGATTTAGTTCTTCCTCTATCTTGCTATTGTATTGTGGTTTGTTTATATCCTCTTTCCTGTCCAATCCTCTATAATCTTCTTCAATATCTTTTTCTTGGGTTGAGAGAGGTGATTCAAAATCCACTCGACCCGTGTATTCCGCTTTTGCTTGATTTCGAGTTTCTAACTCGAATTCTAATTTTTTTTTTTTTTTTGATGATCTAAAAATATCTATTATTTTTTTCCTTCCAGTGATGTTTTTATTTGCACTAACATTTTTATTTATTTTATTTATATTAAAATCGAAAAAAAGTAATTGGATTGGTATGATCCACGGGTTACTCATATATGCATTAAAAAATATAAAAAATTTGGAAAGGAACAAAAATTCCCGATTCGATATGGAACGATTTAATATTTCTTCATTCATTCCCATCCAATCAAAATATTTTCTATCCAGATTTTTTTCCATATCTATAATAGCATCTTCTGCGATATAATTCTTGATAGAGATATCACTCGTTATATCAAATATCTTTTGTTTACGTGTGTTGTAATTATAAGAAATTGCTTTATTTTTATTTGCTTGGAATGGTGATCCATATCCATAAATATATGAGTGCTTCTTATCTGCATAATTAATAGATTTATATGAAAAAAGATCATATTCATATTGTTTTTTTTTTAATGAGTCTAATTGTTGATTTTTGTAAAGAATTAATCGGGTTTTCTCATATGAATCACGCTTTTTAAAATATTTTTTTTGAGAGACACGACGCTCATGGATTCTATTTCTCCATTTTTGTGCCACTAATCTAGACCATCTCCTCTTAGATAAATCATATTGATAATGACCCTTTAACAACCAATTTTTCCATTGATTCATTACAGAATTGGGAGGTTTCTTTTGTCTTAATTTCGAATCAAATATTCTTTGTATTCCAAAAAAAAAATCCTTAATTTCATTCTTAAGAAAAAAGGATTTTCCATGATCTTCAAAAGCAGATCTTAACTTATATATGTTAATAACTTGGGTTTCTGACAATTTTAAAAATACATATGCCTGTGACAACGAGGATACGTCACAAGAATTCTGTGAATCCGTATTCCTAATATTATAATATTTTTTTAGAAGCGAAATAAAGTGAATTAGACTTTGATTAGTTTTATCCATTCTGTCTTCTTTTGTTTCATTATTGTAAATGGATTTTTTTTGAATTCTGTTTTTTCTTGTTCTTGATTCAAGAAACAATTGTAGATCGATCCTAGGAATATAAATGATACATAGAAAGATATTTAGGTATACCCTTTCCATGAGAGATTTCAAAAAAGAATGCTGTGATTTACGGGCTAATAGAGGATTTATTTTTTTTAAAATTTCCCCAATACTTTTTTTTAATTCGAATCTTTTAGCATAATAACTTTTTTTGTTCGAACTAATATTTATCTCTGAAGAAAAAACCCCCTTTTCTTTTGTCATTTTTTTAATTTTATTTATTATTGTCTTTCTTTCAGCATTCAGATCTTTTTTTTTTTTTTTCAATGAACAAGTTGTCCGATTAACAGATTGAATTCGAATGGTTGATTCGTAAATCATTGGAATTTTCTTACTTATTGTTGAATCTTTTTGGCTTTCACTCAATTCATATAGATTTTTGAATCTAAGTAGAAAAAAAGTCGGGAGTTGTTTTATTTTTTCGTTTAGAAATAGAATACTTTTTATGATCCATTTTGCTCTTTCTTTTAAGAAATTTAGAAACAATTTTGTTCTCTGATTTAAAATATTGAGAACGATAAAAAAATGATTTTTCCATTTTTTTATTTTTTTGTTGAGTTTTTTTAAAATGGGATGAAAAAAATAAAATTTATTTCGGGGAAAACTAGAAAAGGGGAATTCCACTTCCATTCCCAAAATTGTTAAAAAACAAAAGTCCCTTTTTTTTTTTGCCTCTTTTTTTTTCATTGGATCCTTTTCAGTGGATCGTAGCTTAGATCTGTGCCAAGGCTTCAGACGAAAAGGAAATATGATTTTTATCTGAATACCATCTATTAGCCACTTTTTTGGAAATTCTGTTTCGGATAATTGAACGCCATTATAGGTGCATTTAATATACATTTCTTTCTTCCAATCCCTAAAATCTTCTGACCATTCGGGAAATTGAAATAATAGCATACGAACAATATTTTTAGTTATTATCAATGAAGGCAATATAATATATTTTCTAAGAATCGATTGGGTTATTAATAAATAACCTCTTATTACTTGAGCAAATATAATGGTATCCCAGGCCTCTCCTATTTCTATACGTCTTTTTTCCTCTTTTTCTTTTTTATTTTTTTCGCCCCCCTCCTCACTTTCTTTTTTATTTTCCTCCGTATAATCTGAATTTAGGGATTCTGCTTTTGTACGCATCCAATTTTGGAACATAAAAATTATTTGTCTCATTGGCTCAAAATTTTTTAAAAAAGAAAAGAACGAGGGTTTTTCAATTTTGTCCAAAAAAAGGGGCGAATGCAGACTTTTTTGAAATAGTTTCCAAGTAATTGTTTTACGCCTTTGAGCACGTATAGATCCTTTGATTATGTCTCGTCGAAAATCAGGTTGTTGTGCATAACGTATTAAAGCTAATTCCCCGTTTTTATCAGTATTATTAGTATCTCTAGTATATCTATAAGTATCGTTATTTTTTTTTTTATTAGTAAAAGTAAAAATAACTACACGTTTGGCTTTTCGGGAACGAATTCCATATTTCTCTTCCTCATTTTTGACTTCCAGTTGTTCTAATTCGTCAATTAATTTGTATGACCATCGAGGAACTTCTTTCCTCATTTCTTTGATTCCAATACATTTTTTTTTTTTTACAATTCTTTTTTCGTTCAAATCAGTTCTAATTGCGTCGAACAATAATTTTATTTTTTTTTTTTCGGAATTAACTTTCACTTGTTCATATTCCGGAAAGAGAACAAGTCCTTCAAAATTAAGGCTTGATACTGATTTATCCGATAATTTATGGATTAAATTCAAAAAAAACCAAATTTCAATTAATAATGATTTTTTATCAAATGTAT